TTTTTTTTTTATAAGAAATTTTATTAAAAACGGTATTGATTTATATTAATTTATTAATTTAATGTAATATAATTAATATTATTAATATTAATTTTTTATTATTTTTAAGAATTATAATTGTTTAATTTCCAAATTAGTATTTAATATGAATATTATGAATAAAATTAGAGAAATAATATATATATGTTTACATATATATATTATATATATAAATTTATTTATATATTAATTATATTAATTTATTAATTTAATGTAATATAATTAATATTATTAATATTAATTTTTTATTATTTTTAAGAATTATAATTGTTTAATTTCCAAATTAGTATTTAATATGAATATTATGAATAAAATTAGAGAAATAATATATATATGTTTACATATATATATTATATATATAAATTTATTTATATATTAATTATATTAATTTATTAAAAAAAAAAAAAAAAAAAAAAATCTATATCAAATTTTATACATATAAATAAAAATTTTTATAGTTTATTTAATTTATTTAAAATTTATTTTACATATAAATTTTAGTGTTAATTTTAAATTATTTTAATAATGATTTATTATTTAAATGTAGTAATTAATATTAATTATTTAAGAAATTAAGAATTAGTAATATATTAATTAATAACAAATTTTGTGCCAGCAGTTGCGGTTATACAAAAATTGAATTAAATTTTATTAGTAATTTAATAAATAATTAATAAAAATATAATTTAAATTTTATAATATTATTAGGTGAAATTTTAATTAAATAAAAATTATTTAATTTTTATGATTTAATAAATTTTATTAAAAACTAGGATTAGATACCCTATTATAAAAATTTTAAATTTAAATACTAAAATAGTAGATAATTATTTATTGAAACTTAAATAATTTGGCGGTATTTCAGTTCATTTAGAGGAATCTGTTTATTAATTGATAATCCACGATTAAATTTACTTAATTTAAAATTTTGTATATCGTTGTTAAAAAAATATTTTTTAATAATAAATAATATTTAAAAATTAAAATTTAAAATTAAATCAGATCAAGATACAGATTATAATTAAGAATATAATGGATTACAATAAATTTATTTAAATGGATAATAATTTGTAATAATTATTTGAAAGTGGATTTAAATGTAATTTTATTTAGTTAAATAAAATGATTAAAAATTGGAATATGTACATATTGCCCGTCGCTTTCATATAAAAAAAAAATTGAAATAAGTCGTAACAAAGTAGAGGTACTGGAAAGTGTTTCTAGAAAGAACAAATTAGAGCTTGATATAAGTATTTCATTTACATTGAAAAGATATTATTTAATTAATTAATTTGAGGGGATAAATTAATTGTTTATTTATAATAAAAAAATTTTTAAATTTAATTTGTAATTATTTTAATTGGGGGGTTAAAGTAATTTATAAAGAAAAAATAATAATTTTTATAGTGAAATAAGTATTGTATAAGAAATTTGAAATAATTTTTGAAAATTAAATTATTAAAAAGTAATTTTTATTTAGTGTATCTTGGGTATCAGAGTTTATTTAATAAAATTTTAATTTAAAAATTCTCGAATTTAAGAGAGATAATTAATTATAAAAGTTATTGTTGCATAAATATTTTAAATAATTAATTGGAAATGAAATGTTAATCGTTCTTAAAAATATCTAGTTTTTTTAGAAAAAAATTTAATTTTAAATTTATTAAAATAATAATTAATTAATTAATTATTATTTTAATAAATTTTATATTTTAAGGGATAAGCTTTAATTTAAATTAATATAATTTATTAATTATAATTTATTGAAAATTATATAATTTATATTGTTAATTAATTTTAATTTATTATAAATAATTTCATTAAAAATAAAATTTAATATTTAAATTTATTTTTTTATAAAAAAATAAATTATAATAATTTAATTTTAGTTATAATGATAAAATTAGTATATAAATAAATAAAAATAGTAATTTTTTTTTTAATAATTATTTTTAAGGAATTCGGCAAAATTTTATATTCACTTGTTTATCAAAAACATGTCTTTTTGAAAATAATATAAAGTCTAATCTGCCCACTGATTTAATTATTAAAGGGCTGCAGTATTTTGACTGTACAAAGGTAGCATAATCATTAGTCATTTAATTGATGACTTGTATGAAAGATTGGATGAAATATAAACTGTCTTAAAAATAAATTATAGAATTTAATTTTTTAATTAAAAAGTTAAAATAAATAAAAAAGACGAGAAGACCCTATAGAGTTTGATAAAATTATTATTATAAATTATTTATAAATTTATAAATTTATATTAATTATTTTATTTTGTTGGGGTGATAAAAAAATTAAAATAACTTTTTTTAAATTTTTACATATATAAGTGAATAAATGATCCAAATTTTTTGATTATAAGAAAAAATTACCTTAGGGATAACAGCGTAATTTTTTTTTTTAGTTCAAATAAAAAGAAAAGTTTGCGACCTCGATGTTGGATTAAGATAAAGTTTAAATGCAGAAGTTTAAAAATTTTGATCTGTTCGATCATTAAAATCTTACATGATCTGAGTTCAAACCGGTGTGAGCCAGGTTGGTTTCTATCTTTTTAAATTTTAGAATATTTTAGTACGAAAGGATTAAATATTTAAATTAAATTTATTTTTTGAATATTATTAAAATTATTTAAATATATAAATAATATATAATATATATATATATATATATATATATATATATATATACTATTTTGGCAGAAAAATGTAATGATTTTAGAAGTCATAGATATATAATTTATTTATATAGATAGTATATGATTAATAATGATATTTATTTGATTTTTGTTGGTTTATTAATTTTAATTATTGGAGTTTTAATTGGTGTTGCTTTTTTAACTTTATTAGAACGTAAAGTTTTAGGTTATATTCAAATTCGTAAAGGTCCTAATAAATTAGGGTTTATAGGAATTTTACAACCTTTTTCTGATGCTATTAAATTATTTACTAAAGAACAAACTTATCCTAATTTTTCTAATTATATTATATATTATTTTTCTCCTATTATTGGATTTTTATTATCTTTATTAATTTGAATAGTAATTCCTTATTATTTTAATTTAATTAGATTTAATTTAGGTTTAATATTTATTTTATGTTGTATAAGATTAGGAGTATATACTGTTATAGTAGCTGGATGATCTTCTAATTCTAATTATGCTTTATTAGGAGGATTGCGAGCTGTAGCTCAAACTATTTCTTATGAAGTAAGATTAGCTATAATTTTATTATCTACTATTATTTTAATTATAGATTATAATTTAATTAGTTATAGATTATATCAAAATAATATTTGATTTATATTTATAATATTACCTTTAAGATTATGTTGAATTAGTTCAATATTAGCTGAAACTAATCGAACTCCATTTGATTTTGCTGAGGGTGAAAGAGAATTAGTTTCAGGATTTAATGTAGAATATAGAAGTGGGGGATTTGCTTTAATTTTTTTGGCTGAATATTCCAGAATTTTATTTATAAGATTATTATTTGTTTTAGTTTATATAGGAGGTTTTAGTTTATCTATTATTTTTTATTTAAAATTAACATTTATTTCTTTTTTATTTATTTGAGTTCGGGGTACATTACCTCGTTATCGTTATGATAAATTAATATATTTGGCTTGAAAAAGATATTTACCTATTTCATTAAATTTTATAATATTTTTTTTAGGGATTAAAATTTTTATTATATAATATTAATTAATTTTAGTATAAAATTAATAGAATAATAAATTCTTTCTTATGTTTTCAAAACATATGCTTTAACAAGCTCATTAATTTTAAATTAATTCAGATAATATTTTTAATTTAATTAAAAATTAAATTATCTCAATATTTATTTATTAATGGGTTAATAATAAAATATGAAAAATAAAAAATAGTTAATAATTGTCCTGTAATAATATAAGGATCTTCAACTGGTCGAGCTCCAATTCATGTTAATAAGATAATTATTACTACTAAAGATCAAAATAAAATTTGATTAATAGGATAAAATTGAATACCTTGAATTTTTTTATTAAAAGTAAATGGTAGAATAACTAAAATTAAAATAGATATTACTAGTGCAATTACTCCTCCTAATTTATTTGGAATCGATCGTAAAATAGCATAAGCGAATAAAAAATATCATTCTGGTTGAATGTGAACAGGTGTAACTAAAGGATTAGCTGGAATAAAATTATCAGGGTCTCCTAATAAATATGGGTTAGTTAATGTTAATATAATTAAGATAAATAATAGTAATATTGCTCCAAATAAGTCTTTAAAAGTAAAAAATGGATGGAATGGAATTTTATCATAATTACTATTTAAACCTAAAGGATTATTAGATCCTGTTTGATGTAAAAATAATAAATGAATTATAGTTATTATTAGGATAATAAAAGGTAATAAAAAGTGAAATGTATAAAATCGAGTTAGAGTAGCATTATCAACAGCAAATCCTCCTCAAATTCAATTTACTAATATTGATCCTAAATATGGGATAGCTGATAATAAATTAGTAATTACAGTTGCTCCTCAAAATGATATTTGTCCTCATGGTAAAACATATCCTATAAAAGCTGTAGCTATTAGTAAAAATAAAATAGTTACCCCAATTATTCAAGTATGTTTTAAATTAAATGATTCATAATAAATACCTCGTCCAATATGTAGGTAAATACAAATAAAAAAAAATGAAGCTCCATTTGCATGAAGGGTTCGAATTAATCATCCATAATTTACATTTCGACAAATATAGTTTACTCTATAAAATGCTATATCAATATTAGCTGTATAATATATGGTTAGAAATAGACCTGTTAAAATTTGAATAATTAAACATAAAGCTAGTAAAGATCCAAAATTTCATCAATATGAAATATTAGAGGGGGAGGGGAGATCGACTAATGATCCGTTTAAAATTTTAAAAATAGGATTATTTTTTCGTAAAATTTTGAAATTGTTATTTATCATTAGATTATATATATATATATATATATATTATTTATTATTATTATTAATTTAAATTAGCTCGAATAGGACCATAAAAAATATTAGTGATTTTAACTACTGCAATTAATGTAATAAATAAATAAATTACTAATATTAATATAATTATAAAAGTTTGATTATTATAAAGTTTATTTAAACTTATTTTATTTTCATTATTAAAAAAAAAATTTAATGATAAAAAATTAAATATATCTGAATTTATAGATAAATTTATTCAAAATAAATTATCAATTAATAAATATATAATAAAAAAAGTTATAGGTAAATAAATTATAAATATTAATTTTAAATTAAATGATGGTTTGAATAATTCATTAGAAGCAATTCTTGATACATAAATAAATAACACTAAAAGACCTCCTATAAAAGTTAAAAATAAAATATATGAGAATCAATAAGTTTTAATTAATATTCCTGATAATAAGCAAATTAATAAAGTTTGAATTAAAATTATTAATCCTATTGATAGTGGATTATTTAAAAAAAATATAAATAATCTAATAAATATAATTAATGAAGATAAAAATATTTTTGTTATTTCAAATCAAAGAATAGTTTAATTAAAATAATAATTTTGGAGATTATAGATAAAGAAATTCTTTTTCTTTGAAGTTTTTAAAGTAATTTACTTAATTTTGATTTACAAGACCAATGTTTTTTTTAAACTATAAAAACTTATTTAAGTAATTAATGATAATTTATATAGGGTTTATTTTTATTTTAATATTTATTATTGGTAATTTGATTTTTGTATTAAAACATAAGCATTTATTAATTGTTTTATTAAGATTAGAGTTTATTGTTTTAAGATTATTTTTTTTTATATTAATTTATTTTTCTTATATTGAATATGAATTATATATATTAATAGTATTTTTAGTTTTTTCAGTTTGTGAAGGTGCTTTAGGTTTATCTATTTTAGTTTCTATAATTCGAACTCATGGTAATGATTATTTTCAAGGATTTAATTTATTATAATATAATAATTATTTAATGATAAAATTTTTAATAATAATAATTTTTATAATTCCTTTTTGTTTTATAACAAATATATTTTGAATGGTTCAAATAGTAATATTTTTTATAATATTTATTTTTATAAATTTAATAATAAGATTTAATTTATTTTGTAATTTAAGATATATAATATCATGTGATATTATATCATATGGTTTGATTTTATTAAGAATTTGAATTTCTATTTTAATAATTATAGCTAGAGAAAATTTATTTAAGTTAAATTTTTATGTTAATTTTTTTTTATTTAATGTTATTTTTTTATTAATTATATTATATTTAACATTTAGAGTAATAAATATATTTATATTTTATTTATTTTTTGAGGGTAGATTAATTCCTACTTTATTATTAATTATTGGTTGAGGCTACCAACCTGAGCGAATTAAAGCAGGTATATATTTATTATTTTATACTTTATTTATATCTTTACCTTTATTAATAGGAATTTTTTATGTTTTTAATAGTATGAATAGAATAATAATTTATTTTTTAAAATTTTTAAATATAAATATATATTTATTATATTTTTCTATAATTATAGCATTTTTAGTTAAAATACCTATATATTTTGTTCATTTATGATTACCTAAAGCTCATGTAGAAGCACCTGTTTCAGGTTCAATAATTTTAGCTGGTATTATATTAAAGTTAGGAGGATATGGATTATTACGTTTATTAATTTTTTTACAACAAATTAATTTAAAATTAAATTATATTAGAATTGTGATTAGATTAATTGGAGGGTTTTATATTAGATTAAAATGTTTTTGTCAAATTGATATTAAGTCTTTAATTGCTTATTCTTCAGTTGCTCATATAAGAATTGTAATTAGAGGTATTATAATTATAAATTATTGGGGATTTTTAGGAGCTTATATTATAATAATTGGTCATGGTTTATGTTCTTCAGGGATATTTTGTTTAGCCAACATTAGATATGAACGTTTACATAGACGAAGTTTATATATTAATAAGGGTATAATAAATTTTATACCTTCAATGAGATTGTGATGATTTTTATTAATATCATCTAATATAGCTGCACCTCCTAGAATTAATTTAATAGGAGAAATTAGTTTAATTAATAGATTAGTTAGATGATCATGATTATCTATAATCTTATTAATATTAATTTCATTTTTTAGAGCTGGTTATAGATTATATTTATATTCTTATATTCAACATGGTAAGTATTATTCTGGTATTTATAGTTATTATACAGGGGTTTCTCGTGAATATTTAATGTTAATATTACATTGATTACCTTTAAATTTGATAGTAATTAAAATTGATTATAGAATAATTTGAATTTATTTAAATAATTTAAATTAAAATATTGATTTGTGGAATCAAAAATATGAATAAAATTCATTTTAAATCATTAATATAAAAAATTATTCTATTTGTTTTATTTCTTTCTTTTTTTTATTTTTTATAAGAATATTAAATTTTTTTTTTATAATATATTTTATTATAAATAAAATAGTAATTTTTTTAGAATGAGAAATTATTACTTTTAATTCAATAAGAATTGTAATATCAGTATTATTAGATTGAATATCTTTATTATTTATAATATTTGTGTTTTTAATTTCTTCAGTTGTAATTTATTATAGAAAAAGATATATAAGATCTGAATTAAATTTAAGACGATTTATTATTTTAGTTTTATTATTTGTAACTTCAATGATATTATTAATTATTAGACCTAACATTATTAGAATTCTTTTAGGGTGAGATGGTTTAGGGTTAGTTTCTTATTTATTAGTAATTTATTATCAAAATTTAAAATCTTATAATGCTGGTATATTAACAGCTTTATCAAATCGAATTGGAGATGTACTTATTTTAATGGTTATTTCATGAATAATAAATTATGGTAGATGAAATTATATTTTTTATTTAGAGTTTATAAAAAATGATTGATCTATAAATTTAATTAGATTTATAATTATTATAGCGGCTATAACTAAAAGAGCTCAAATTCCTTTTAGATCTTGATTACCAGCTGCTATAGCAGCTCCAACTCCAGTTTCAGCTTTAGTTCATTCTTCAACTTTAGTTACTGCTGGGGTTTATTTATTAATTCGTTTTAATTTATTATTAGTTGATATATTTTTTTTAAAAATTTTATTATTATTATCAGGATTAACTATATTTATAGCTGGGGTTAGAGCTAATTATGAGTTTGATTTAAAAAAAATTATTGCTTTATCTACATTAAGACAATTAGGTTTAATAATAAGAATTTTAAGAATAGGATTACCTGATTTGGCTTTTTTTCATCTTTTAACTCATGCTATATTTAAAGCTTTATTATTTATATGTGCTGGGGTTATTATTCATATAATAAATGATATGCAAGATATTCGTTTTATAGGGGGAATTAGATTTTATATTCCTTTAACTTCTTTATGTATAAATATTTCTAATATAGCTTTATGTGGTATTCCTTTTTTAGCTGGATTTTATTCTAAGGATTTAATTTTAGAGTTAGTTAGATTTAGAAATTTAAATTTATTAATTTTTTTTTTATATTATGTTTCTACTGGATTAACTATATTTTATACAATTCGTTTAATTATATATTTAATAGTTAATGATTTTAATTTAATTAGAGTTTATAATTTATTTGATGAAGATTATACTATATTAAAAAGAATATTTGTTTTATTATTTATAAGAGTTGTAAGAGGAAGATTTTTAAGATGAATAATTTTTTCTTATCCATATATAATTTATTTACCTTGAAATTTGAAAATAATAGTAATTTATGTTAGAATTTTAGGAATAATTTTAGGTTATTTAATTAGAAATATAAAGATTTATTCTATAAATAAATTTATTATAACTTATAATTTAAGTAGTTTTTTATGTTTAATATGATTTATGCCTAATTTATCTACTTATGGTTTAAATTATTATTTTCTTAATTTTGGTCAAAATTTATTAAAAATAGTAGATATAGGTTGAAGAGAATTATATAGAGGATGAGGATTAATAGAAATTATAAAAAAATATTCTGTTATTTATAATTTTTATCATATTAATAATTTAAAAATTTATTTATTTAGATTTATTGTATGAATATTAATTAGATTTTTTATATTTATATTATTATTATAAATTTTAAATTATTTATTTAAATAGCTTATAATTAGAGCATAATATTGAAGATATTAAGGAAATATAGAATTATTTTTAAATATTTATAAAAATATAAAAATTTTATTTTTACAATGAAAATGTAAAGTTTTAATTAAACTATATAAATAGAAATATTAATGGAATTTAACCACTAAAAGTTAAGTTAGCAGCTTAATTTTAATCTTTATATTTCTAAAAATATTTAATTGGAATTTAAATATTCAATATTATCATTAACAGTGATATACCTCTTTTTGGTTTCAATTAAAAATTTCAAATAAGGAGTTAAATAACTCTTTCTTTTAAGTCGAAATTAAATGCAATATTGCTTCTTATTTATTTATTTATATTTATATATATATATATATATATATATATATATATATATAATTGATTTTAAGATAAATTGAATATATTTCAATATTTTTTGAATGCAAATCAAATGTTTTATTAAACTATAATCCTGATTAATTAGTTCAATTTAATATATTTTGATTTCATTCATGATATAATCCTACAATTAAAATTAAAATAAAAAAAAAACTAATCTTAGTTCATAATATAAAATTAACTAATTTAAATAGTGGGATAATAGGAAAAATTAGTGCAATTTCTACATCGAAAATTAAAAAAATAACTGTAATTAAAAAAAAGTGTAAAGAAAATGGAATTCGTGCTGAAGATTTAGGGTCAAATCCACATTCAAATGGGGAAGATTTTTCTCGGTCAGAAAATGATTTTTTTGATAAAATAATTGATAAAAATATTATAATGTTAGAAATAATAAGAAATAAAAAGAAAATATTTAATATTATAATAATTATTTATATTAAAAACTATTAAACTTTTTGATTGGAAGTCAAATATACTAAATATATTATATAAATAATTAATTTCCTCATCAATAAATAGATACATAAAGGAATAATCATACTACATCTACAAAATGTCAATATCATGCTGCTGCTTCAAATCCGAAATGATGATTACTTGAAAAGTGGTTATTTAAGTGTCGAATAAGACAAATTAATAAGAATAATGTACCAATAATTACATGAAGACCATGGAATCCAGTAGCTATAAAAAAGGTTGACCCATAAATTCTATCTGCAATAGTAAAAGGAGCTTCAAAATATTCATAAGCTTGAAGAATAGTAAAATAAACTCCTAAAATAATTGTAATAAATAAACTTTGAGTAGTTTGTGTATTATTATTATCTAAAAGAGCGTGGTGGGCTCAAGTTACAGAAACTCCGGATCTAATTAAAATAATAGTATTAAGTAAAGGAATTTGAAAAGGATTAAATGGGGTAATTCTTATAGGTGGTCATATTGAACCAATTTCAATATTTGGGGATAAACTTCTATGAAAAAATGCTCAAAAAAAAGATAAAAAAAAAAAGATTTCTGATACAATAAATAAAATTATTCCTCATCGAAGTCCCTTAGTTACTATAATTGTATGTTTACCTTGAAAGGTTCCCTCTCGACAAACATCTCGTCATCATTGAAATATGGTTAAAATGACAATTAAATAACCTAAAATTAATAAATTTATTTCAAAATTATGGAATCATTTAACTATTCCTGTTACTAAAGTTATAACTCCAATAGCTCCTGTTAAAGGTCATGGACTATAATCAACTAAATGAAATGGGTGATTAAAAGTAGTTTTCATTAATTTACTTCACTAGAATATAATGTTCTTAAAATAGCAATAACATATGATTGAATGATAGCTACTGCAGATTCTAAAACCAATAGAAGAATTTGAACTAATACTAAAATTATAACTATATATGAATTTATATTAGGTCCTGTTCCTCTAAGTAGGGTTATTAATAAATGACCTGCAATTATATTTGCTGTTAATCGAACAGCTAGAGTTCCAGGTCGAATAATATTACTAATTGTTTCAATTAATACTATAAAAGGTATTAAGATAGAAGGTGTTCCTTGGGGGATTATATGAATAAATATATGTTGAGAGTTATTAATTCAACCATAGATTATAAATCTTAATCATAAAGGTAAAGAGATTGATAATGATAGTGTTAAATGACTTGTTCTAGTAAAAATGTAAGGAAATAATCCTAAAAAATTATTAAATAAAACAAATGAGAATATTGAAACGAAAATAAATGTTGATCCTTGAAAATAATTATTTTTTAATAAAGTTTTAAATTCATTATGAAGTTTTATAATAATAAAATTTCAAAAAAAAAAATGACGATTAGGAATTAATCAAAATGAATAAGGAATAAATATAATTCCTAAAATAGTTCTAATTCAATTTAATGATATATTAAATAAATTTGTAGATGGGTCAAAAATTGAAAATAAGTTACTTATCATTTTCAATTTAAATTTTTTATTTTAAAATTATTTGATTTATTATTATTTAATAAATTAATTTTATAAACGTAGTAATTTATAAAATTAAAAATTAAGTAAATACAAATAAAGAAAAAAAAAGATATTAATCAGTTAATTGGTATTATTTGAGGGATAAAAGAATATTACATTAAGAGTAATAATTTAAATTTGACATATTTATGTTATTTTTTAACTAATTCTTTCATTAGAAGTAATTGCTAATTTACTATAATGTGGTTTAAGAGACCAATACTTGCTTTCAGTCATCTAATGAAGAATAATTATTAATTCAATTAATAAAGTTTTTAATTGAAATTCTTTCAATTACAATAGGTATAAAACTATGATTAGCTCCGCAAATTTCTGAACATTGACCATAAAAAATTCCAGGTCGATTAATAAAAAAATTAGTTTGATTTAAACGTCCAGGATTGGCATCTACTTTAACTCCTAAAGATGGAATAGTTCATGAATGGATTACATCTGTAGCTGTAACTATAATTCGAATTTGGTTATTTATTGGTAAAACAATACGATTATCAACATCTAATAATCGAAATCTATTTATTTGAAGTTCATTTGAAGGAATTATATATGAGTCAAATTCAATATTATGAAAATCTGAATATTGATAACTTCAATATCATTGATGTCCAATAGATTTAAGGGTAATTAAAGGATTATTTAATTCATCTAAAAGATATAATAATCGAAGAGATGGGAGAGCAATAAAAATTAAAGTAATTGCTGGTAAAATAGTTCAAATTAATTCAATTATTTGACCTTCTAAAAGAAATCGGTTAATATATTTATTAAAAAATAAACTTGTTATTAAATAACCGACTAAAATTGTAATTATAATAAGAATAATAAGAGTGTGATCATGAAAAAAAATAATTTGTTCTATTAAAGGAGAAGCTCTATTTTGTAAATTAAAATTAGATCATGTTGCCATTTCTAAAAAAAGGATGAACCTTTATAAATGGGGTTTAAATCCATTACATATAATCTGCCATATTAGAAATTATTTAAAATAGGAAGTTCATTATATGAATGTTCAGCGGGAGGTAATGATTGATATCATTCAATTGATGATGGTAGATTTATTGAAAATAAGGCAATTCGTTGATTAATTATTGATTCTCAAATAATAATTAATATTAATATTACGGCTAATAATGAAATATATGAACCTAATGATGAAATAATATTTCATGAAACATAAGAATCAGGATAATCAGAATATCGTCGAGGTATTCCAGCTAATCCTAGAAAATGTTGAGGGAAAAAAGTTAAATTTACTCCAATAAATATAATTATAAATTGAATTTTTAATAGGAATGGGTTTAAGCATAGTCCTGTAAATAAAGGATATCAATGGATAAATCCTCCCATAATTGCAAATACTGCTCCCATAGATAAAACATAATGGAAGTGGGCTACTACATAATAAGTATCATGAAGAGTAATATCAATTGATGAATTAGATAAAATCACTCCTGTAAGTCCTCCTACTGTAAATAAAAATACAAATCCTAATCTTCATAAAATAGAAGGTGAATAATTAATTTGAGTTCCATGGAAAGTAGCTAATCATCTAAAAATTTTAATTCCGGTAGGTACGGCAATAATTATAGTTGCAGAAGTAAAATATGCTCGTGTATCAATATCTATTCCAACTGTAAATATATGATGAGCTCAAACAATAAATCCTAATAATCCAATAGCTAATATAGCATAAATTATTCCTAAACAACCAAATGTTTCTTTTTTTCCTCTTTCTTGACAAATAATATGAGAAATTATTCCAAACCCAGGTAAAATTAAAATATAAACTTCTGGATGTCCAAAAAATCAAAATAAATGTTGATATAAAATAGGATCTCCTCCTCCAGCTGGGTCAAAAAATGAAGTATTTAAATTACGATCAGTTAATAATATAGTAATTGCTCCGGCTAATACAGGAAGAGATAATAATAATAAGAATGCTGTAATACCAACAGCTCAAACAAATAGTGGTATTTGATCAAATGATAAATTATTTAATCGTATATTAATAATTGTAGTAATAAAATTAATAGCTCCTAAAATAGATGAAATTCCTGCTAAGTGTAGTGAAAAAATTGCTAAATCTACTGATCTTCCTCTATGTGCAATATTAGATGAAAGTGGGGGATAAACTGTTCATCCTGTTCCTGCTCCATTTTCTACAATTCTTCTTGAAGTTAATAAAACAAGTGAAGGTGGAAGGAGTCAAAATCTTATATTATTTATTCGAGGGAAAGCTATATCAGGTGCTCCTAATATAAGTGGGACTAGTCAATTTCCAAATCCTCCAATTATAATAGGTATAACTATAAAAAAAATTATAATAAAAGCATGAGCAGTAACAATAGTATTATAAATTTGATCATCTCCAATTAAAGATCCTGGATTTCCTAATTCTGCTCGAATTAATATACTTAGTGAAGTTCCAACTATACCTGCTCAAATACCAAAAATGAAGTATAAAGTTCCAATATCTTTATGATTTGTTGAATAAAGTCATTTTCGCTAATTGAAAAAAAAAATAAAATGGCTGAGAATTAAGCGATAAATTGTAAATTTATTTACGAGAATAGTCTCTTTTATTAATTAAGCTTTATATTCAATAAATGATATAAAATTGCAAATTTTAAGGAGTAATAATTATTTACTAAGGCTTAAAGAATAATTTCTTTATAAATAATTTTGAAGATTATTAGTTTATATTAACTTAAAACCTTAAAAAAAAAATAAAGTTCTAAGAATTATTCCTGTTAATGAAAAAAAAGAAAAAATATTAATTAAATTTAATTTATTATTTTTAAAATAAATTTTAAATCATTTTATTTTAAAATAATTAAATATAAAGGTAGAATAAATAATACGAATATAAAAAAATAATATAATTAATCTTATTATAATTATAATAAAAGTTATAAAATATATTTGATTTCTAATTAAAAAATTAATAATAATTCATTTAGGAAAAAATCCAATTAATGGAGGCAATCCCCCTAATGATAAAAAATTAATAATTAAGTTAATTTTAATTAATGGATTTATATTATTAATAAATAATTGATTAATAAAAAATATATTTAAAATATAAAATAAAGAACATATAATTCTAATTATAAATGAATAAAAAAATAAATAAAATATTCATAGATTTTCACTGATTATAATAGAAGATAATATTCATCCTAAATTATTAATTGAAGAAAAAGCTATTAATTTACGTAATGAAGTTTGATTTAATCCTCCAATAGCTCCAATAATAACATTAAAAATAATAATTAATAAGATGAAATTTTTATTAAAATAATATGATAAAATAATTATAGGGGAAATTTTTTGTCAAGTTATTAAAATAAATCTATTAAATCATGATAATCCTTCAATAATATTAGGAAATCAAAAATGAAAAGGAAAAGAACCCATTTTTATTAATATAGAAGAATTGATTATAATTGATAAAAATAATCTTATTTCGAAATTTTTTAATAAGATTATTTTTAATAAAATAGAAAATAAAAAATTGATTGAAGCAATAGATTGAGTTAAAAAATATTTCAATGAAGCTTCTGTAGAAAGTAAATTATTAGAATAAGAAATTAGGGGGATAAATCTTAATAAATTAATTTCTAATCCAATTCAACATCCTAATCATGAATTTGAAGAAATAGAAATTAAAGTTCTAAAAATTAAAATAAAAAAAAAAAATATTTTTGATGAATTAAAAGAAAATATGATTTAAAATAATATTATTTACTATTAAAAAGAATTAAAAATTCATTATTATATAAATTATATTTTAGTGTAAGAAGCACAATAATTTTTGATATTATTAGATATAGTTTAATTCTATAAAATATAATAAAGGTAATTTATATTACTTAATTTATCCTATCAGAATAATCCTTTAATCAGGCACTTTATTAATTTTTTAAAAAAAAGGATTTCCTTTATAGTTGGGGTATGAACCCAAAAGCTTTATTTAGCTTATTTTTAA